GCACTAGTTTGATGTCAACCTTTAGGAGTAATTCATCAAATTGGTTAAATCTAAAATAATAACATACTCTTTATTTAATACGATCCCACTATACATATCGATATACATAGAGATTAACCGACTACATTTCAGCCATCCAGCAATCCTGATCTATTTGAAAATTATTAGAATTGATATATCCATATATCATGTTTCTGCAGGCATAAGAGTTTTTTCCTTTATGTTCGGTGGAAATCACATGTTATACTATATTCCAATAAATAGATATCCGTGTTATGATACAAGTCCACGTTTTCAAAAAAAAATGGATGAGATTGGGTCCCAGCGGATCTAAACAATCTTGTTTTTTTGAACATGAAGAAATAAAGAAGCCATTGCAATTGCCGGAAAGACTAGGCCTACTAACGGCACAAAAATAGATGGAAGGTTCAAATTTGTCATAGAAGGGGTACCTCGATTTACTATATTGTATCTGTTACCCTTATTATCTTATTTAGTTTGATTCCGATAAACTAACTACTTTTTTGATTATCTTATTTACTTTGATTCCGATAAACTAACTACTTTTTTGCTACAAACACAAACAAATAAAATAAAATAATTGAACTTAGTGCTCTACTTGATTTTGCTTGACTTTTGATTCAAAGGAAAAAAGGCGTGGAGCTTAAATAACTCACTCAGAACGCTTTTTACAAGATTACGTGGTACAATTAGGTCGAATAAACCCTTCTGGAATAAGTATTCAGCTGCTTGTGAACCTTCGGGTACTGTTTTATTCAATGTTTGTTCAATTACTCTTTTACCTGCAAATGCAATGTAGGCATTGGGCTCGGCAATAATGATATCCCCCAACATACCAAAACTAGCTGTCACTCCACCAGTTGTCGGAGATGTAAGGATTGATACATAAAATAATTTTTTATTTAATTGATAATCATATAAAGCAGACGATATTTTAGCCATTTGCATCAAGCTCAAACTTCCTTCCTGCATGCGCGCCCCCCCAGAAGCACACACTATAATAAGAGGTAAATTTTGATTGGCAGCGTGTTCAATCAAACGGGTGATTTTCTCTCCGACTACGGATCCCATACTACCCCCCATAAACTGAAAATCCATAACCCCAATTGCTACGGGCATGCCGTTTAGTTGGCCTATGCCTGTTTGAACAGCCTCGGTTAATCCTGTCTTTCTTTGATAAGAATCAATACGATCTTTATAAGGCTCCTCCTCCGAATGAAATTCAATGGGATCCAGAGAGACCATGTCTTCATCCATAGGATCCCAAGTACCCGGATCGATCAAAAGTTCAATTCTATCCGAACTACTCATTTTCAAATGATATCCACATTGTTCACAAATATTCATTTTTGATTTAAAAAATTTCTTATAATTTAATCCATAACAATTTTCGCATTGAACCCACAAATGCCTGTATTTTTGAGTTACCTCGAGATCATTAGAACTTTCTCTTTCGAGATCATTAGAACTTTCTCTTTCGAGATCATTAGAACTTTCTCTTTCGAGATCATTAGAACCTTCTCTTATAGTTAAATCACTGTCCTTTGTGCGAGTTTGTCTACAGGAACCCTCGTTTTCACTACTATTTTGACTTTCACCACCACAAACGGCCCTATAAATGTAACTGTCACTGTAATTCTCACTACCACTTATAATGGAAGTATCTATACAGATTTGAGACTGAAGATAATTATCAATGCAACTATTAATGTGATTATTCCAACTATATTGAGTATCATACATGTAAGAATTATAGTAGGGATCTTCGCCCCTAAATCCATTATTCAGATAACTCGAGTTTCGATAACTATAAAAAGAACTTTCTAGTTCACTCAGAAAAGAATGATCGTTGTCAATCTCAAAAATCTGATTTTCAATATCAAAATAGATGGAATAACTGTCTCCATTCCTATCACTAACTAAAAAAGTGTCATCAGAGATGAAATTCCGAATGTCTTTAACGCCGAATAAATAATCAACATTACTGCAACTATGAATGTTTTTCACTTTTCGATTTGGATCTTCACTGGTATTTTCAATAGGACCAAGACTGCCCATTGATTTATTTAGCCCACACCTGCGTTCGAACTCCTTCTTAAACAACATCGAATTAAACCACCATCTTTCCATAGAGTTTTCTTGCCCCCTATTTGCATGAAAATACAATAGATGAATAGTCATTCGCTATAAAATTATTTATTTGAATATCTTATTTCCTATCAGACTAAGCATAGAAATCCAATCACTAGGATTATTAGTGAGTATTGAAAAAAAGTTCTGAATCTGGGGGAACACTTCACTATATATTAATAAGGGCGGCTTCTCCTATGTCGTGTCAAATTCGCATCGAAAAAAAGAGATTTGTCCTCTCCTATAATATAAAGAAATCAAAAAAGAAAATTCGTAAAATCTCGTCTAATACTAATATCTAATCACTAACTAATCTAAAATCTAATAATAAATCTAATATCTAATAAAA